TCTGCTCGTTGCATACCTTGATCTACTACTGTACGAATAGCATTTGCTGCTGCAGTTTGAGCGGCAAAGGGTGTCTTTCTTCTCGTACCCTTGAATCCACAAGTACCGGCCGAGGACCAGGAAACCACCCGACCCCGTACATCTGTAACCGTGACAATGGTATTATTGAAACTTGCTTGAACATGAATAACTCCCTTTGGTATTCTACGTGCACTCTTACGTGAACCAATACGTACATTCCTACGTGAACCAGTTCTCGGTATAGCTTTTGCCATATTGTATCATCTCATAAATATGAGTCAGAAATATATGGATATATCCATTTCATGTCAAAACAGATTCCTTATTTGTACATTGAGCCCTTTAGCACGTCTGATTATCCTTGTCTTTGTTTATGTCTCGGGTTGGAACAAATTACTATAATGCGCCCCCGCCTACGGATTAGTCGACATTTTTCACAAATTTTACGAACGGAAGCTCTTATTTTCATATTTATCATTCCTTATCTTAATTCTGAATCTACTTCTTGGTAGAAAATAAGTTTCTTGAAATTTTGCATCTCGAATCGTATTGAATAAAAACCAGCTAATCTTTCGAATCCTTGTTTTGGAATCGATAAATTATACGTCCTCTGGTTGAATCATAACGACTTACTTCAATTTTGACTTTATCTCCTGGCAGTATCCGTATAAAACTACGTCGGATCTTTCCTGAAACATAACCTAGAATCTGATCTTCATTATCTAACCGAACCCGGAACATGCCATTGGGAAGCGATTCAGTAATTAAACCTTCGTGAATCCATTTTTGTTCTGTCATTCCAGGTAAAGCCCCCTTGAAGTATCAACTAATGGAGGAGGAACGATATTAGACAACTCACCCTCTTTCTTTTTTTTTTTAGAAATAGGAAGAGGTTTCGGATCCCATTTGGATATTAAAAGGATTACCATATATAACACAAAATTTCTCCGCCAATTCCTTCTAGTCGAGCCTCCCGGTCTGTCATTATACCTCGAGAAGTAGAAAGAATTACAATCCCCATCCCACCTAAAATTCTAGGAATTCGTTGAGAGTTAGAATAGATTCGTAGACCGGGTCGACTGATCCGTTTTAAATTTAAAAAATTTCTATAGGGTCTTTTCCTATTCCTTCTATGTCGCAGGGTTACAACCAAAAAGTATTTGTTTTTTTCTCGATGTTTTCTGACGTTTTCGATAAAACCTTCTCGGAAAAGTATTTTAACAATATTTTCGGTAATATTAGTAGATGCTATGCGAACAACTTTTTTTCTATCCATATCAGCATTTCGTATAGAGGTTATTATCTCAGCAATAGTGTCTCTACCCATGATGAACTAAAATTATTGGTGCCTCAAAATTGGATATAATCAACATGTTTTTCTTTTTTTGTTTTTTATTGGTTTATGAATATGAATTTTTCAAGGTATATGCGTGAGACACAATCTACGAATTAATCTAGTTCTTAATCTATTTCTTTCAAATACCCCAAAGCTATCACCATCTCATTTTATTTTATAATACCTCGGGAGCTAATGAAACTATTTTAGTAAAATTTAATTGTCTCAATTCCCGGGGGATTGCACCAAAAATTCGAGTTCCTTTTGGATTTCCTTTTTGATCAATCACAACTGCAGCATTGTCATCATATCGTATTATCATACCGCTGTCACGTTTAAGTTCTTTACAGGTACGGACAATTACAGCTCTGACTACTTCTGATTTTTCTAGGGGCATATTTGGGACTGCTTCTTTGATCACAGCAACAATAACGTCACCAATATGAGCATAGCGACGATTACTAGCTCCTATGATTCGAATACACATTAATTCTCGAGCCCCGCTGTTATCCGCTACATTTAAATGGGTCTGAGGTTGAATCATATCAATTTTTGAGTCTATTCTTCCAATGCAAAGGATAAAGAAAATAAAAGAAATATTGTTTGTCCAAAAAAAGAAACCTGCGGTTTTGTTTCATCCCCAAGACTCATTTCTGTCGGTTCTACATTTTTATCCCGAAATAATAAATTGAGTTCGTATAGGCATTTTGGATGCTGCTATTAAAATAGCCCTTCTAGCTATATTTTCGGTTACTCCACCCATTTCATATAGTATTCGCCCCGGTTTAACAACAGCTACCCAATATTCAGGGGATCCTTTCCCCGAACCCATACGTGTTTCAGCAGGTCTTACTGTAACTGGTTTGTCTGGAAATATACGGACCCATATTTTTCCACCACGGCGTGCATTTCGTGTCATTGCTCGTCGACCTGCTTCGATTTGTCTAGATGTGATCCAAGCAGGTTCAAGTGCCTGAAGAGCATATTTACCGAAACAAATATGATTACCTCTATAAGATATTCCCTTCATTCTTCCTCTATGTTGTTTACGGAATCTAGTTCTTTTGGGGTTATAGTTGATGGTTGTTTCGGAATTCCATCTCTACTACAGAACTGGACGTGAGAGTTTCTTCTCATCCAGCT